TATTCGATTCGGATTATCTTCTAAACCTTACTATGAACGACAAAGTATAGCACTAACAGAAACAACCTTATTGCTTTACTCGCTACACACGACGACGGCTTGATGAATACGCTGTCATCGAAACCGAAATAAGGGGGTTTAAGCTGTACTACTGTCATTTTCATTTCTTTTTCAATAGCCTCTTCTATCTGCTGCTCAGTATATAGAGGAGCTCCCGTGTCAAATACTTTCATTCCTATCATTAGACGACGATATGAAGACAATCTAGCTCTAGGTATAGCTAGAACTCGATTGTCTCCTAGTAATGCCAGTACTTCACAACGCACATTAATTGGTTGACCGACAGTATCTCGACCTTGAACTAACAGAACGTTATAAACCTTAGGCATCTTGTCCGCCGGAAAGGCTACATCTAGTACCGGATCAATGATTTGAACGAGATGACCCTGGTTTTTTTCAAGCACAGAATCCCCAGGACCAGAAGGAATAGGCTTTTTGCGAATTTTATCCATAACATGTTGAATCGTATACATAATACGATGGTTTAGATCGATCTTAACCGGATGATTATGTCATGATTTTAACGTCAAAGTAATTGCCACACGATTCCAAATTAAGATGCCAGTTATTTTTATTTGGTATACACAAATTTTGGAATCTTTTAGAATAATAATAGAATATTTTCTAATAATACTATACTAATAGAGAGTATGGTAGAAAAAACGATTCATATATTTCTTTCTACCATACTATCAGATCGGATTGAATACTGCCGATTCTAGTGGAATCCTAATTTTATGTGATAAAATTAATCAATCCAATTGAAAATTGGATTCGGATAGGGATACAAAAGAATAGTCCATTTTTTCATTTTCAAAAGCTAAAAATTGGAATCGAAAATGAAGAAGATTTTCTTGATTCATTTTTAGATCTAATTGATACGTCATTGGATTAGTCTCCTATATTAGAATCAGATGTAAGACAAGTCATATGTACATCTGTTTGCTTTCAGATACCAGATATGGTACAGGATATATAGGAAAAATGTATCATCAACTAATTTTCAATCGTGGTTACATGTATATCCTAACCATACTGAACCGACTGCCATTATTAGTATCAAACCAATAGCGATTCATATAAGCTAAATTTTCGAATCGATAATTAGGCCAAAGAAAAAATTTGCATTTTAGGACTTGATCTCTATATTGACCACTCTCCCTTGCTCTCATTGCTAAATATTAGATTTCTATCCACACTATACCCAGCCCAGTTTTTAAATAGAAACAATTTCGAATTCTCAATTCTCTACGACGTCTAGACGATAATAAATTTTCAGGAATAAGCAAATCATAATGATTGATGTAGAGATTCCCAGTTTGTCTTCGATAACGGCATTTAATTATCTTCTTCAAATAATACAAATCATTCGAGTCATCGGAATAATATGGTTTCTCTTGGTATCTTTCATTAGTTTGCCGCTTACTCCTATGAAGTAATTAACTAGCTATGATTTGATACATAATAAACTGGCTATTATTTGTTACAGACAGACGAAGGGGTTCGACACACATCAGCCCCCGCTTACTCCAGATTTTAATAACCTCGCTCTGCAGTCGCGTTAGTCCCTTCACATTGATTTTTTTCCTTTCAATAGCGTATGAAAAAAAGTCCAGTGGATCTTTCAGCTTAAACAGCGTATTATATGCGAACATAGTTCTTAGCCCTACGTATTCCTCGAGAACAGTTGGGTGCCTTTGAAAAAAGAACAACTCTTGCAGGATCTCTTTCCTTTTCAAGTTCTCTCGGCCTATCTTGTACCTGTACTTATCAGCAAATTTTGGGGGGGTTGGTACATCATTTAAACTTTCTCTAAGAAATTTTCGAGTATATTTATCGTATTCGGTTTCCTTTATAGAATTTCTTGACCTACGCATGAAGGAAAAAAACGTAGCGTCCCCCGCTAGTGGTTTTTCCTTTTTCGTTTTTTCTTCCTCTTTCTTTCTCTTTTTAAGATTTTTATATTTCGTTTTTCTATAAGATCCCCTTTTGTTTCTATAAAAAGGAAAAGTCAACAAAAGCAATTTGCTTGGTATAAACCACGACTTAGGTTTATATGCATTAAAAAATAGTACCAATTGTGGGAAGAACCAAGATTCCAGATTCGATATAGGAGTATCTTCATTCATTTCCATCCAATCCCACCAAAAGTTGTGTTTTGCTTTGTGTGAATTTAAAACCATCGGTTTCGATTTAGATTCCGAAAACGCAATATAATTGAGGTTTTGATCTTGACAAATCTTAGGATAAAAAAAACTTTTTCTATCAATTAATTGATAATTATTAGTTCCGGTCTTAGCATTTTTATTATTGTTGAAATTGTTGAAATCGTCCTTGATCCAGGCCTCAAGATCGGTTTTTTTTGAACAGATAAATCCAAAATGCCCAAATCGCGATATTTGCTATCCGCGCTTGGTTTTATATAGTCCGTCTCTCTGTG